GGGATCAATTTCTAGTCGCATAGCTTCATAATAATTCTGTAAAGCTTCCGCATAATTTCCTTCCGATTGAGCTGACATCCGTTACGGTCGTCATTCGATTCAAAGAATTCTCCGTTCCAGAAACGTACATGAGATTTTCATCTCATACGGCTCCTCCCCTATGTGCATAATGAAAATAATACATGGAATCAAAAAAGATTGAAATATTCTCATTATGAATTCAGTGGGGCTAACGTTTTTACAAGAAATCTCTAGCCAACCTTTCTGCAAAAGATATTTTCTTAACATCACGCGTGTTGATACTGGTACTAGATAAAAATGTAAACTCCAACAATTTCTTTGTTCTCAACGCCCTTTAATTTCCAGGAATTAATCACTTCAACAGTCTTCTATGGTTCTAAGGGTATCCAAAGTACCAACGAGATGGATGTTTGTTATCCCAACCATTCTTTTTAGTCCCGATCCCAATAAGGAAAGGCGGTAATTTTAAACAAAGTTTTCGTGTTGTTGATTCCTAGGCGTAGCGCCTCTTCCCCTATGCGGCCTATTGGTACTAGTCTAGTATGGTAGGGTTGGCCTGTAATATAGAACCCATAGGTGTAACCTTTCGCTCAATACTCGAATCAACAATTGAAGCATCTGAGGCTGCATTAATCGGGGATACACGACAGAAGGAATTGTTTTATCTAGAAACTTCACCTTCAACAAGCGTAGATTTTTTCAATAATCTTTTTCGTTCTTTTCTATCCCGAATCTTCCGTCTTTCTCCTAAGACCGAAGCGGTAAATAAAAAAATAATCAAATCACACCATCTCTATAATAGGTAAATGCCTCTTTTTCTCCTGAAGTTGTCGGAATTATTCGTAATAAGATATTGGCCACAATTGAAAAGGTCTTATCAATAAAATTTTCATTTATCCGCGATCTAGGCATAGGTAGAAATCCATTCTATAATTCTTTTCATTAACTCTCGTGAGAAAACGATCCCACAAGTAAAGGAATTTTACAGTACGAAATAACATAAAAGCAGACTCATATCCAATTTTTTCTTTTTGAAGGGGGTCAATAAAAAATAAGAAATATTAGAATCCGATTCGATTTCATCCAAATGTAGTAGTATAAATGTAGTAGTATAAGAATGAAAGGAACTATTCCAATTTGATCAAAGTAGAAGAATCAAAGAATTTATCTTGCGGATTAGGAGAATTCGAGAAGTTTTTCTGAAATTAAGATCCAAAGAAGAAAAAAATCGAATAATTCTTCAATAATCCTTCTATAATGAAAATAGAATAACCCTCCATTTTGTGTTTTGTCCATAGCGGGTAGACGCTTATACACTATACAATCAAATCGAAAAGGATGATTTATGAATTTGGAATAGATTTACGGGTTAAGGGGTTGTTGTTAAGCGACCTAAAATTGGAAAGAAATTTTCAAATTCTTATGGAAATTGAATTCGAATAAAAAGATAATTATGATCGAAAGGTATCCATTTACCATAGTCCAACAAAATAGACCGATCAGTTGATTCGTTCCAATTCATTGATTGAATCCGGTAAAAATATCAGAAAAAGGTAGGAGCGCCGCCTCCGTCTTGGCAAACAAGATATATCTTTATTGTTATTGTTTTTAACCGTTTTTCAAAAAAGATTATATTATCTTTTTCTCCCAGCTCCCTGGCTCGAAGAAAAAATACTTTCTTTGATGAAAAGTTTTCCATTTTTATAGCTAGAATGGATTCGAGTGTCTGTACCCATCTAACAATCGAATATGAACAACTCGCAATTCGCTCGGATTCTCGGTCATAATCATTATGTAGGAGAGATGGCCGAGTGGTTCAAGGCGTAGCATTGGAACTGCTATGTAGGCTTTTGTTTACCGAGGGTTCGAATCCCTCTCTTTCCGTATCTTCACCCAATTCACCAATGCTTCAGACCTTTCTTTGAGATAGATTCTCAATTCCTAATTTCTGTGATACGGAAGGAAAGAAAGAACGGGCAGGGAATAAGGATCTGCCTACTGATCTATGATACATGAATGGGAGAAAAATACAAATCTCCGGATCCAATTCCTTACCTTGTGTCCCTTTACTTAACTTAAGTGAAAGGGAAAAATTGTACGAACCCTTGGTTTGTTATTTTAGTTAGGTTTAAGTCTGACGAGAATAATATTCTACGACAAGTAATTCATTTATTTTCAAACCGACCCATTTACTATCTATTATTTGATTGACTAATCCTTTATATTGGAATGCGTGAAGAGTCAAATGCTTTGGCAATTCTTCATGGTGGGATGAATCAAGATAATTTTGAATCAGAGCTCTGGATTTTTTGTCATCCCTTGCTGTAATAATATCTCGGGGTTTGCAACGATAACTTGGTATATCTACTATACGACCATTAACTAAAATATGTCTATGATTAACTAATTGGCGGGCTTGAGGAATAGTTGAAGCCATACCCAATCGAAAAAGGATGTTATCTAAACGCATTTCAAGTAA